ATTGGCTGCTTTAACTATAACTCTAGCTCTATTTATTGGTTTGAACAAGATACGTCTTATTTGAAATGAATTGAATGAATAAGTCAGAAAAGAAAAATCTTTTTTTTGGATTCCTGGTATTCTACGACTCTTTTCCACACTAATTACCAATTCTTTTTTTTTCTTGGTCATTGAGATTCGTGGATAATTTAGACTACTATTTAGGGATAGATCGTACCTCTTTTTTTTTATCCCCTCGAACAAATCGAAATGATTGAAGTTTTTCTATTTGGAATCGTCTTAGGCCTAATTCCTATTACTTTAGCGGGATTATTCGTGACTGCGTATTTGCAATACAGGCGTGGGGACCAGTTGGATCTTTGATTGAGTAATATTTATTTTTTGATTGACCTCCTCCAGACCAGAGAGGAGGTCAAATTGGAATTGCAATTTGTTTTTTTAAGTTTTTTTACCCTGCTTCGACATAAGATAGATGGAATCACGCTCTGTAGGATTTGAACCTACGACATCGGGTTTTGGAGACCCGCGTTCTACCGAACTGAACTAAGAGCGCTTTCAAAAAAAAATCCTTTTCTTTTCTACTCCTAATGTGTCTCACGTATGTATAGTATCCACAAATTAAAGTTATACCCACTTTAACCGATCTCCTGACTACTGACTATAAAGGAGAAAGAAGTAATAGGTAGGTAGGGATGACAGGATTTGAACCTGTGACATTTTGTACCCAAAACAAACGCGCTACCAAGCTGCGCTACATCCCTTTTCCAAATTGTTGTACAATGTCATTGTACACAATTCCTATCTTGTTTTCCACATCCTAATTTTCTTCTCTTTTTCTATCTATATAGAGAATCCTCTTGTCATTTCTTCTTTTTGGTCTCATATAATCAAGGAATGGTATATATCTAAATCCAATCTAATTTAACCTATAAAAAGAAGGATTACTATTCCTTGGTAATCCATTTTTTCTTTTTTAGGGATAGGAGCATCTCGTCTAGATGGTTCATTTTATATATATAGAATATTTTTTTTTAGTTAGGAATTTCGCCTAAACAAAAGGAATACAAACGATCTTGGGCAAGAGTATCTGATCATATATGTATTCCAATAAGGAAGGAGGATTTTCAATGCGGGATATAAAAACATATCTCTCTGTAGCACCCGTGCTAAGTACTCTATGGTTTGGGGCTTTAGCAGGTTTATTGATAGAAATTAATCGTTTATTTCCGGATGCTTTGTCATTCCCTTTTTTTTCATTCTAGTTGTTGCTATGTGAGGAATAGAGTTTTTCGTGACATGATAAAAAATTTCCCCTTTTCAATCCTTTTTTAGTATAGGAAAGAAAAAGAAAGAAAAGATGGATTGGGTTGGACCTCAGAGTCATGAAAAATTTGGTAAATCCCATTTTTGAAAACAGAAATTCAATTAAAAGCAGTATCCAAGCTAAGTTAGGCCTCAGAAATCAGAGCATAGAAAGAGTCTGGGTTGGCTACTTAAATGAAAGGATTTCGAAGCAAAATCCTTGCTAATTCGACAAGGATTGTATTCTTTAATTATTTCTCTATTTTTTATTACTTAATTTTAAAAAATTTCTAAAATTTTTTATTCTAATGGATTTTCTTCTTCTTCGGCTTCAAAATAGAGGAATAAAAGAATAAGTAGAAGAATTAAGTTAAGTCAATCCAAAAAGTCAAGGAGGTTCATGGCCAAGGGGAAAGATGTTAGAATCAGAGTTATTTTGCAATGTGTGAGTTGTGTTCGAAAAGGTGCCAATGAGGAATCGACAGGGATCTCTAGATATAGTACTCAAAAGAATCGCCACAATACACCCGGACAATTAGAATTAAGAAAATTTTGTCGTTATTGTCGTAAGCATACGACTCATGACGAAATAAAGAAATAGGAACATCGCATCGTGTGTTTGACCTTTCCAAAGATCAAAAAGAATAAGAACTTCATATTTAATATATAGAACATAGATAGAATACAAAATACAAATCAACTCATCTGATTTCCGTTAGATATTATTTCATATGTATTGAGGGCATTCGCCTAGTATATATGAATCAAATAATATATGGACCAAAGACAGACTACTTCTTTTGGATCCCAAATTACTAAAATAAACAAATCGATTTTTTTTTCAAATTTGAAAATAAGGAATAAATCATGTATACATCTAAACAACCCTTTCGTAAATCCAAGCAAACTTTTCATAAATCCAAGCAAACTTTTCGTAAATCCAAGCAAACTTTTCGTAAATTCAAACAACCTTTTCGCAAACCCAAACAACCTTTTCGTAGGCGTCCTCGGATTGGCCCGGGGGATCGAATTGATTATAGAAACATGAGTTTAATTAATCGATTTATTAGTGAACAAGGAAAAATATTATCGAGACGAATAAATAGATTAACCTTGAAACAACAACGATTAATTACTCTTGCTATAAAACAGGCTCGTATTTTATCTTTCTTACCATTTCGTAACTATGAGAATGAGAAGCAATTTCAAGCCCAGTCAATTTCAATAATTACAGGTCCTAGACCCAGAAAAAATAGACATATTCCTCAATTAACACAAAAGTTCAATTCCAATCGAAACTTAAGAAACTCCACCCAGACTTTAAGAAACAACAATCGGAACTTAAGTTCCGATTGTTGATGTTTTATTCGAAAAGGCCAGATCTATATATAAAGAAAGTAATCCTGTTTTGATTCTTGTGTTTGTTATAAGAAAACCAAAATGGGGAAGAAGAAATCGTTTTTACATTTATTGCAACATGCTCGTTGATTCCTACCACTTAATCATAATTTTTTGTATCTTCCCGGAGTTACCTCTCCGGGAATTCCGTTTTAATTATTCCTGCATATTACTTTTTTATCCCTTTAATTGATGATCTTTATTTTATTGGAAATCGTGTAAAGATTATTTGGATTTGATACAGCTACTTGTGCAAGCATTTTACGATTAAGAATCAATTCTTTCTTGTACAGATTGTGTATTAATTTACTATAATTATCGAATACTTTATATATCCGCGTTGCTGCGTTTATCCGACTGATCCACAACCGCCGAAAATCCCTCTTTTGCCTGCCTCTATCTCGATGAGAGGAAACAAACGCTCGTCTTACCTGTTGAGTAATCATTCGATTAAGTCTTAAATGAGCCCCTCTAAAGTTTGAGGCAAATAAACGCATTTTTGTTCGTCGTCTCCGAGCTATATATCCTCGCGGAACTCTGGTCATTGAATCAAATTAACCTTAATGAATAACTAATGATTTCTCTTCTTTTAGCCATCCTTTTTTCCATTAATAACAAAACGAATTATTCCCATATATAAAATAAAAATTCCAATGGCTTTTGCTACTATAACCTTCCCAACCACGATTTTCTATTCTATTCCCTTTAGCTATTTCGCATAGAAATATAAAATTCTAACGATACTAAAAAAATAGTGGGTTCCATCGTTTCTATGGTTCCCTTTTAAACGGCGAGGCCCTCTCTATACACCGGAGCCCTTTCTTTCATTTCATCAAAGGGTATTGTGAACTTGTATAGTTCACATTCTTTGGCTCTACCTATCCATTATAGAGTAAATAGCTCTTTTCACAATAAGAGTTATCCATACAGTGACGGCATTTAATTATGAAAGTTGGCTAAGTAGCTGACCCTATTAGTCCGTTTTTTAAGATAAAGGAGCATAAGCTTTTTTCTTTTTATTACTATTTCCTCCGCTTAATGAATAGCCATTTGCTACCAATGGGGGAATTGCTTCTTATTTCCAATCTAGATGATTGGATTTGCACCAAAGGAAACCATAAATTCTATATACCGTAGAAATCTAGGATAGAGAAGCTCTATCCTATTCATTGGTACCGATCATGGATACTTCAAAAATTGTCTTATTTGTTTGAACTCATGATCTGAACGAGTCGCACATACACCCTAGCACATGTTCCTCGACGCTGAGGACATCCCTTAAGCGCGGCCGATTTTCTAGCATTTCGTATTGGCTGTCTTGCGTTTCTAATAAGTTGTTTAACCGTTGGCATGTCGTATGTATATAGAAAAAATGGATTGGTTTAGATCGATCTTAACCTGATAAATCGCATAAAACCCGAATTTAGGTTTGCAAGAAATTTACAAGAAATCCGGCCACTACCAATCCTTAAACATTTCTGGAAACCACACTGGATCGGTATCGCATTGCTCGTCAATCATTTCATCCCCTACAATATCAACAAGTCCATAAGCTTTGGCTTCGTCTGCTGACATAAAAACATCCCTTTCCATGTCTTCGGATACAACCCAAAAGGGCTTGCCTGTTCTTAGTGCATAAACCCTTGTGACCATTTCGCGAATTTTGTGTAACTCTTCCACTTCTAGTAAAAATTCAGGTGTTCTTGTCCGATAATAAGCACTAGCAGGTTGGTGAATCATAATCCTCGCGTGAGGGAATGCTATACGCTTGGTGGGTTCTCCTCCAAGCAGAATGAAGGACGCCATAGACGCAGCCATTCCGAGGCATATTGTATATATATCTGGTGTCACCGTTTGCATCGTATCAAAAACCCCCATTCCTGAGATTAGCCACCCGCCCGGGGAGTTTATAAACAAAAAAATATCGCTAATTCCATCTTCTATACTGAGATATACCATGAGACCCGTAATATGATTCGCGATCTCGGAACGAATCTCTTGACCTAAAAAAAGTGTCCTTTCTCGATACATAACATTGTATAAGTCAACCCAAGTCGCTTCTTCATCTCCGGGAATCCGGTAAGGTACTCTTGGAACACCAATGGGCATATTAGATTAATATTATTAAATTTAAGTAAGAAAACTACACTTTAATATGGAAACGTAAGAATGGAAGAGAAAGAAAGAATCCGCAGTTTTTTGTTTTCATTTTTTTTTCTTATTCTATATGAATACTATAGATTCTATTAATACGTAGATTGAAATAATACATATAAGTAGGATAAAAGAAATTGAATAAAGAAAAAAGAATGGGTGATTCGAATGCTAAACAAAAAGAGATAGGGATCTATTCTTCGTTTTTTCCAAATAGGGCAAGTTACCCATTGCATATTGGCACTTATCGAGTATAGAATAGATCTGCTTCTCTTTCTCCTTACGAACAGAATTGGCTTCTTATTTTTAATGGAATGAAATAAATATTCAAGCTTTCTGACTAGGTACATAGGATATGGATAGTCTTTGCCAATGTGATAAAATAAAGTGACATCGTGTCTATTTTTCTTTGCTAAAGAGGTATTTCCATGGGTTTGCCTTGGTATCGTGTTCATACTGTCGTATTGAATGATCCGGGTCGATTGCTTTCGGTGCATATAATGCACACAGCTCTAGTTTCTGGTTGGGCCGGCTCGATGGCTTTATACGAATTAGCGGTTTTTGATCCCTCTGATCCTGTTCTGGATCCAATGTGGAGACAAGGTATGTTCGTCATTCCCTTCATGACTCGTTTAGGAATAACCAATTCGTGGGGTGGTTGGAGTATTTCAGGAGGAACTGTAACGAATCCGGGTATTTGGAGTTATGAAGGTGTGGCGGGGGCGCATATTGTGTTTTCTGGCTTATGTTTCTTGGCAGCTATCTGGCATTGGGTATATTGGGACCTAGAAATATTCAGTGATGAGCGGACGGGAAAACCCTCTTTGGATTTGCCTAAGATCTTTGGAATTCATTTATTTCTTGCAGGGGTGGCTTGCTTTGGCTTTGGCGCATTTCATGTAACCGGTTTGTATGGTCCTGGGATATGGGTGTCCGATCCTTATGGACTAACCGGAAAAGTACAGGCTGTAAATCCGGCGTGGGGTGCAGAAGGTTTTGATCCTTTTGTTCCGGGGGGAATAGCTTCTCATCATATTGCTGCGGGTACTTTGGGCATATTAGCGGGTCTATTCCATCTTAGTGTCCGTCCGCCTCAACGTCTATACAAAGGATTACGTATGGGCAATATTGAAACTGTACTTTCCAGTAGTATCGCTGCTGTTTTTTTTGCAGCTTTCGTAGTTGCCGGAACTATGTGGTATGGATCAGCAACTACCCCAATCGAATTATTTGGGCCTACTCGTTATCAGTGGGATCAGGGATACTTTCAGCAAGAAATATACCGAAGAGTTAGCGATGGATTAGCCGAAAATCTTAGTTTATCAGAAGCTTGGTCTAAAATTCCCGAAAAATTAGCTTTTTATGATTATATTGGTAATAATCCGGCAAAGGGGGGATTATTCAGAGCGGGCTCAATGGACAATGGGGATGGAATAGCTGTTGGATGGTTAGGACATCCCATCTTTAGAGATAAAGAAGGGCGCGAGCTTTTTGTACGTCGTATGCCTACTTTTTTTGAAACATTTCCAGTTGTTTTGGTAGATGAAGAGGGAATTGTGAGAGCGGACGTTCCTTTTAGAAGAGCAGAATCCAAATATAGTGTTGAACAAGTAGGCGTAACGGTGGAGTTCTATGGTGGCGAACTTAATGGAGTAAGTTATTCTGATCCTGCTACTGTAAAAAAATATGCGAGGCGTTCCCAATTAGGGGAAATTTTTGAATTAGATCGGGCTACTTTGAAATCAGATGGTGTTTTTCGCAGCAGTCCAAGGGGTTGGTTCACTTTTGGTCATGCTACCTTTGCTTTGCTCTTCTTTTTCGGACACATTTGGCATGGCGCTAGAACCTTGTTCCGAGATGTTTTTGCTGGTATTGATCCAGACTTGGATGCTCAAGTGGAATTTGGAACATTCCAAAAAGTGGGGGATCCAACTACAAGGAGACAGCCAGTCTGATACCGCATTGCTATGGTATCTTTCACCTCTCTTTTTTGATTTGACATCGGAAACATCTCCCATCCCTTCTTTGACTCTTTTTCCTTCTTTATATGGGAAATGCTCCCAAATGACAAATGAATAGGTGTGGAAGTTATAATTGTAAATAAACCACAATCGAATCTATGGAAGCATTGGTTTATACGTTCCTTTTAGTTTCGACTTTAGGGATAATTTTTTTCGCTATCTTCTTCCGAGAACCACCTAAGGTTCCGACTAAAAAAGTGAAATAATTTCATTGAAGTAAGAAGTCCCCCCATCTGGGAGACTTCTTACTTCAATTAGTCCCCGTGTTCTTCGAATGGATCTCTTAATTGTTGAGAGGGTTGCCCAAACGCGGTATATAAGGCATACCCAGTAAAGCTTACAAGTAAACCAGATATGGAGATGGCGACTAAAGTTGCTGTTTCCATTTTTATAGAATTTCAAGATTACAGTGGATCTACGAAAAGATCGTGTATTTACAACTACAACGGAATAGTATACAAAGTCAACACCCATGATTAAATAGAATTTATGGCTACACAAACCGTTGAAGATAGTTCTAGACCTGGACCAAGACGAACTCGCGCAGGTAGTTTATTGAAACCCTTGAATTCGGAATATGGGAAAGTAGCTCCGGGTTGGGGGACTACTCCTTTTATGGGGGTCGCAATGGCTTTATTCGCGATATTCCTATCTATCATTTTAGAAATTTATAATTCTTCTGTTTTACTGGACGGAATTTTAATGAATTAGGTTTCTACTAACTAAAACTACGAAGTCATAGTCAAAAAAGCTTTTCTACTTTAAGCTATACATTTCTAGACATTCTGGTAGTTCGACCGTGGAATTTTTTGGTTTCGGTATCTCTGGAATATGAGTGTGTGACTTGTTGGAATTTGCTCCTATTGATAATACATAGAAAGGGCCTGTTATCTCTATCAAGATGATTCCAATTCGTCGGATATTATTTTTTCTAGTATCTGGAACACGAAATAGATAGAGTGGATCAAGAAAAAAAATGGAACTATGATTCATACTCACTATTCAGGCCTCGCAACCAGACTGAAAAAAAAATTCAAGTAGTTCTTAATAAAAAAAGAAATTTTCTTCCTTCCAATTTTGTTTGCCCAAAAGACAACTTTTTTTTTCTCTCGATTTTGTCGAGTCATTACACCGATTCAATAAATGATCATCAAGTGGTTCTTATTCGAAGAACCCTTGCCTTTTGTTTAGCTTGAGATTCAATCATCGTGGCTCTAGTATGAATCTAAGGTTTTAATTGAACTGATTCGTAGGATCGCAACAAGATAATTTCTATCAGAAAACTACTCCAATTTTAGCTTTCTTTATTTACTAGTAAAATATTTATTTACTAGTAAAACAAGAGTAAATCTGCATTACGCACAAAAAAAAGAAATCCAAAATAGAGAAGAGAAAAGTCAAGAGGCCTCTAATGATCAACATAAGGGAAAGAAAGACAGATGAGCCAACTTGAGATTTTTTGGCATTATCATCACAAAGAATAAATTCTGGATTTTTCTTATTTCATATCTTCAAGGCAAATCGACCCAGTGGCTGATGAAGTTTTGAACCTTTTTTTTCTAATATCCGTTGAAAATTTGTGTGTTTTTGCTTGAGCCGTACGAGATGAAATTCTCATATACGGTTCTCGGAGGGGGTTCGGGTTAGTTACCTATCTCAATAAAGTATATGATTGGTTTGAGGAACGTCTTGAGATTCAGGCAATTGCAGATGATATAACTAGTAAATATGTTCCTCCTCATGTCAACATATTTTATTGTTTAGGGGGAATTACACTTACTTGTTTTCTAGTACAAGTTGCTACCGGTTTTGCTATGACTTTTTACTATCGCCCAACCGTTACAGAGGCTTTTTCCTCGGTTCAATACATAATGACCGAGGCCAACTTTGGTTGGTTAATCCGATCAGTTCATCGATGGTCAGCAAGTATGATGGTTCTAATGATGATCCTGCACGTATTTCGTGTGTATCTCACAGGTGGGTTTAAAAAACCCCGCGAATTAACTTGGGTCACAGGTGTGGTTTTAGCTGTATTGACTGCCTCGTTTGGTGTAACTGGTTATTCTTTACCTTGGGATCAAATTGGTTATTGGGCAGTCAAAATTGTGACAGGTGTACCTGACGCGATTCCGGTAATAGGATCGCCTTTAGTGGAGTTATTGCGTGGAAGTGCTAGTGTGGGTCAATCCACTTTGACTCGTTTTTATAGTTTACATACCTTTGTACTTCCTCTGCTTACTGCCGTATTTATGTTAATGCACTTTCTAATGATACGTAAGCAAGGTATTTCGGGTCCTTTATAGGGAAGGCATATCATAGAGAATTCTAATTTTCATATATCATATCGGGTAGGTTATGGTATTTCATTGCTACAAACATGGGTTATTGTAAAATAAGACATGTCATTTAGATACTTCTCTTCAACTCCGAAGTATTTTGATAGTTGAAGTTAATTTTACGAAAGAAAATAAGGCGGATTATGGGAGTGTGTGACTTGAATTATTGATTTGGCCATGCAGATAGAGAGTTGGATCTGCCACATTAGAATTCACGACCAAAGGTGTCTCCGCATCCAATCAACACGTAAGTCCCCTGCCTAGGAAGGATAGGCTGGTTCACTTGAGGAGAATATTTTCCATGATCATACCTCAACCATGTCATCCATGAGGAGGCTCCGTAAGATCCCATAGAGTAGAAATGGAATAAGTCATGTGACATGATCCAATTCTCTATTTATTACACTTACCTTTTTTTTATAGTATGGAAATGCATTCATTTTCTTTGCATCGATTGCGATCCGCAATACTATCGGAGTAAAAGAAGGGATCTAAGGAAGAACGTAGGCTAAACTTTTTTATTTTATATTAGTAACAAGTAAATACTTTGTTTGGACGTAAGAAACTTGCAATATTGGGGGAGGGGGTAAACACCAACTAATCAAGAGATGTGAGACAATCCACAAAGCAATTGATCATGATCAAATTTGTAAGCCCACTTGGATATGGAGCATTTACCCATAAGAATACGATTCTTTTCAATGAGTAGTTGTAGGTGCAACTTTGGAAAATAGAATCTGATAAAGCTTTTCTTACTTAGAGTCATTGAGCCATTATATACCTTATTCT